AAAAAAAATAAGTACTTTCATTATTATTCATTGGTAATAAACAAGAGTTTTTCTTAATTCCGTTTTTACCCCATAGAGATAGTGAATAGAAAGGGGTTTTTTGTTTCCCACGATAATTTTGAAAATGAACGTTTAAATGTCCTTCAAAGGTAAGTAAATAGATCCGAAACATATAAAACGCGGTTAATCCCGCCGTGGCCCAAGCTATTATTGCGAAAATTGGCGAATACAACCAACTATCATTAAGAATTTCATCTTTGGACCAAAAACAAGCAAGAGGTGGAATACCACAAAGAGAAAGTGTACCTAATAAAAATGTGATTTTGGTAATTGGTACATGTTTTCTTAAACCTCCCATAAGACCCATATTCTGGCTTTTAGCTGGAGAATATCCAACAATAGTTTCCATTGAATGAATAATGGATCCGGATCCTAAAAATAATAATGCTTTGGAATAAGCATGAGTAATCAAATGAAATAAAGCGCTTCGATAAGACCCCATACCTAGAGCTAACATCATATAACCCAATTGGGACATTGTGGAATAGGCTAAACCTCTCTTAATGTCTTGTTGAGCAAGAGCTAAAGTAGCTCCTAATAATACTGTTATTATTCCTATAACCGAGATCAAATACATTATGTAAGGTATAACTCTGAAAAGAGGAAGAAGCCGAGCTACAAGAAAAATCCCCGCCGCTACCATAGTAGCAGCATGTATAAGAGCCGAAATAGGAGTAGGCCCCTCCATGGCATCAGGTAACCATATATGAAGGGGGAATTGGGCGGATTTAGCAACTGCACCGGCAAATAAGAGAACAGCGCATAACGTAATAAATAGAAAATTTACCTCATTATTATAAATCAAGTTAGTGAATATTTCGAATAAATCCCTAAATTCGAAACTCCCCGTTATCCAATAAAAACCTAAAATTCCTAATAATAAACCAAAATCCCCTACACGATTAGTTACAAACGCTTTTTGACAAGCATTTGCCGCAACAGGTCGTGTAAACCAAAATCCTATTAATAGATAGGAACACAGCCCAACCAATTCCCAAAAAATATAAATTTGTATCAAATTGGAACTAGTAACTAATCCCAACATGGAAGTACTGAAAAAACTCATATAAACAAAAAATCTCAAATATCCTTGATCATGAGCCATATAATTATCACTATAAATAAGAACCATAATTCCAACAGTAGTGATTAATATTGACATAATAGAAGTAAGTGGGTCGATCAAGTATCCGAAGTCTAAAGAAAAATCATTATTGATGATCCAAGACCATCCATATTGATAAAAAGAACTGCTATTGATTTGCTGAATAGACAGGGAGATTGAAAAAATCATGACTATGCTTAACAATAAAACACTCTGAAAAGCCCACATACGGCGAAAACTTTTTGTTGCCGTTGGAAAAAGAATAAGTCCCGCTCCTATTAACATAGGGACTGGAAGTGGAATGAAAGGTATGATCCACGCATATTCATATGTCTGTTCCATAAAAAAGTTTTGAATTCTTAATTAATTGTTTCCGATTCACCGGATCTTACCTCTTTTGAAAGGAGTCAATAAAAAGTAAAAATATGGACTAACTTAAACTAATTTTAAATTTTAATCGAATTTTCTATTCTTACTTATTCTGAGTCTTTGCTAAATACTTCAACTATTGAAATCACAAAGTTACAATTGGTCAAATGATATGAAAGGGATTAATTACTAATCTCCTTTGAAATAGGCCTATTTTTGATCCAAGTTTGACCAAAGATAGTGAATCGAACGGGGATTCAAGTTTTTCATTTCCTGAAGTAAAAACGCGGTTCTTATCTTTAAACCTTTCGAGGTATTTTATTGCATGTAAATGAAATGTGGAACCATAAATAAAAATCGAATATTTTTGGGATTCCTTATTTTATTTTTGATTTTTATTAAGTTCAATTTCTTAAGTTCAACTAATTTTCTTTCTTCATTTCTACGGAAAAGCCGATTATCAAATTCTATAGGTATAGATTTTTTGAATCAAAAAGAATGGGAAATTGTGAAATAAAGATACCAGTCACTAGAGAATCTTTTCTTTTTTACGATTATGAATGTTTTATGGAATAGAAAGACTTGAAAAAACGCATATTGGCCTTCTGTTTTTATTTCCAGTATTCTGCAATTTTGACATATCTTTTACCTATCTTGATAATGTTTTATTTGAGGAGAACACTATTAGCTCGAAAATAAATATGTATTAAAAAGAATTCGTTTTGAACAATAGATGTCTTTCACATCCAGCTATAACAATGAGTAATTTTTTAATTTATAAATGGCAGTTCCAAAAAAACGCACTTCGACATCAAAAAAGCGTATTCGTAAAAATATTTGGAAAGGGAAGGGGTATTGGATAGCATTAAAGGCTTTTTCGTTAGCGAAATCTCTTTCTACCGGGAATTCAAAAAGTTTTTTTGTACGCCAAACCCAAATAAATAAGTAATAAAACGTTCAAATAATTTGAATCAACTTGAAAAAATAATTCAATTATTCTTAAATTATTCAATTATTATCTAATTGAATAATTTAACGATTTCCCCTTCCTATTTGATATTGATTAACTCACCAATCCATATGTAATGGAACTCTATTCGCTTTTCTGATTGATATAGTAAATAATTGATATATAAAATAATAGAATTAGGAAATCCTCTATTTACTATATCAATCACTGAATAATATCAATCACTGAATAATAACTTTTTTGTTGACAAAAGAATAAAGATCATTTCTATTCCAAGGTGGGGAGTTTTATTTTCCCCATCGACCTATTTGCAGAATAAAATGAAAAAAAAAAAATTCTATATTTGCATCTCTATAGCTATAGAAGAACGTATATAAAAATCTTTAGTGAAAGTTAAAAACTCATTGAAATTTATTGATTCTATTTTGAAACCTTTTTGTTTTGTCGACCTTTCTAACTTTTGATTTTCTCTGAATTATTATATAGTCCCCCATATATATCTTGCCCTTAACCCAATAGATAAAATTGATTAATGAAATTTTGTATGGCTAATTGTGAATTTTGAGCGATACAAAATGGGTTCTTTTCTTTCTATTTTGTCGTCAAAATCCCTTTTTTGTTTTATTTTAGATTTCTAATTTCGATTTCTAAAAAAAAAAATAAGAAATTGCTGCTTAAACAATGAAAACAAATTTTTTCACTCTATTCCTTATTCCTTAATTTGAGTATAGAACGGTTTAGTTCCAAGAGTTGAATTCTGAATTCGAGGAAAGCATAAAATATAGGAAAGTCCCAGGTTAAATAAAAAAACTAAGACTCTAAACTCAAATCGAAAATAATGAACCTTCAACCTCAAATTCCTATTTGAACAACTTTTTATTGTTATTGATCCATTTGAATCATTACTAAACTAAAATAGCTTACTCAATCTCGACGATTGCTTATTCATAGGCTATTATGAGTTCAAGACAGGCCGCTATGGTGAAATTGGTAGACACGCTGCTCTTAGGAAGCAGTGCTAATGCATCTCGGTTCGAGTCCGAGTGGCGGCATACCATCTTCTAAAAAGGATAAATAGATCTTATAATGAATTCAATTCCCGATTTCCATTTTCGAATTATGTAATTAAGGGACTCTTATTTTTTAAGATTTTTTATGATATTTTCAACCTTAGAGCATATATTAACTCACATTTCCTTTTCGATCGTTTCAATTGTAATTACAATTCATTTGATAACCCTTTTAGTCGAGGAAATTGTAAAACTATACGATTCGTCAGAAAAGGGCATAATAGTGACTTTTTTCTGTATAACAGGATTATTAGTTACTCGGTGGATTTCTTCAGGACATTTCCCACTAAGCGATTTATATGAATCATTAATTTTCCTTTCATGGAGTTTCTCCCTTATTCATATAATTCCGTATTTCAAAAAAAATGTTTTCATTTTAAGTAAAATAACTGGACCAAGTGCTATTTTGACCCAAGGCTTTGCTACTTCAGGTATTTTAACTGAAATACACCAATCTGGAATATTAGTACCTGCTCTTCAATCGGAGTGGTTAATAATGCACGTAAGTATGATGATATTGGGCTATGCAGCCCTTTTATGTGGATCGTTATTATCAGTAGCACTTCTAGTGATTACATTTCGTAAAAACAGAAAGCTTTTTTATATTTATAAGAGCAATGGTTTTTTAAACGCGTCATTTTTCGTGGGTGAAAATGTTTTCGAAAATACTTCGTTTTTTTCTGCTAAAAATTATTACAGGTTCCAATTGATTCAACAATTGGATTATTGGAGTTATCGGGTTATTAGTTTAGGATTTACTTTTTTAACCATAGGAATCCTTTCGGGAGCGGTATGGGCTAATGAAGCGTGGGGGTCATATTGGAATTGGGACCCAAAAGAAACTTGGGCATTTATTACTTGGATCGTATTTGCAATTTATTTACATACTCGAACAAATAGAAATTTGCGGGGTGCAAATTCTGCAATTGTAGCGTCTATAGGCTTTCTTATAATTTGGATATGCTATTTTGGGGTCAATCTATTAGGAATAGGGTTACATAGTTATGGTTCTTTTCCATCAACATTTAATTGAATTCAAGACAAGTTATTACAAATACAAGAGCGGGTGACGCATTGTATGAACTAGCATGCGGGCCGTGTGAATCAAATATTGTATTGATGATTCACACGGTTTTCTATCATATGTAGTTCAATTTCATTGTTTTTACTTAATTCTTCTCTTAATTGATCTTAATTGAAGAAAAAAAGTCTTCTTTTTTTCATTGTCCAAGAATGTTTTTAAAAACAAACATAGGTTTTTTTATTTCAGTCATCCAATTATTTCTAAAAAAAATTAGATAGAATAACTTCGACCTTGTCAACTGCTAATGAAAGAACGAAATCGGGGTATATACCAATACCTATGACGGGTAAAAAGATGGAGATCGAAAGAAATAACTCTCGCGGTCCAGAATCAAAAAAAGAATCCTTCGGAGCGTTAAATAGCTTGTATCCATAGAACATCTGGCGTGGCATAGATAATGAATAAATAGGAGTTAATATAATTCCAATTGCCATTACAAAAGTAATTAGTAGTTTTGGAATTAAAAGATATTTTTGGCCGGTAATTATTCCAAAAAATACTAGCAATTCGGCAACAAAACCACTCATACCTGGTAATGCAAGGGAAGCCATCGAAAAGCTACTAAACATCGTGAACATTTTTGGCATTGGAATAGCTATTCCGCCCATTTCGTCAAGATAAACAAGGCGGATTCTATCATAAGTCGTTCCCGCCAAGAAAAAAAGTGCAGCACCAATAAATCCATGAGAGATTATTTGTAAAAGGGCTCCATTAAGTCCCGTATCGGTTAGAGAACTAATTCCTATAATTATGAAACCCATATGAGAGACAGAGGAATAGGCTATTCTTTTTTTTAAATTCCGTTGGCCAAGAGATGTTGAAGCTGCATAGATTATTTGTATTGTACCTATTATCATTAACCAAGGAGAAAATATAGAATGGGCATGAGGTAATAATTCCATATTGATTCGAATTAATCCATACGCTCCCATTTTTAATAAGATTCCGGCTAGAAGCATACAAGTACTGTAATGTGCTTCTCCATGGGTATCTGGTAACCATGTGTGTAGGGGGATAATGGGCGATTTGACAGCAAAAGCAATAAAAAATCCAATATAGAAGATTATTTCTAAAATCACAGGATATGATTGATTAACTGATGTTTCAAAATTTAATGTCGGTTCATTAGAACCATATAAAGCAACACCCAAAACTCCCATTAAGAGAAAAACAGAACCCCCTGCCGTGTACAAAATAAATTTTGTAGCTGAGTACAGACGTTTCTTTCCTCCCCACATGGCTAGAAGTAGATAAACAGGAATTAATTCTAATTCCCACATGATGAAAAAAAGTAAAAGGTCCCGAGACGAAAATGATCCAATTTGACCACTGTACATTGCTAACATGAGAAAATGGAATAATCTAGAATCTCGAGTAACTGGCCAAGCCGCTAAAGTCGCTAAAGTCGTGATAAATCCTGTTAATAAAATGGGTCCTATAGAAAGTCCATCTATTCCTAATCTCCAATGGAAATCAAAAAAATCGACCCATTTATAATCCTCTACTAGTTGGATTAATGGATCATCCGATTGGAAATGATAACAAAATGCATAAGTTGTTAGAAGGAGTTCCAAAATACATATACATATGGTATACCACCGGATTACCCTATTTCCTTTATGGGGAAGAAAGAAAATTAAAGAACCCGCAAATATCGGAAAAACTACAATTATTGTTAACCAAGGAAAATGATTCGTAGTAAAGACAAGATACACTTAGACCAAAAAAACCCGTGCTCAAAATATTTTGATTTTCGAGCACAGGTTTGTCGGTAAAAAAATTAAATGGATTCAAGTAGAGTTTTCTCGAACGTATCAATAAGCTAGACCCATACTGCGAGTTGTTTCATGCCATAAATAAACTCGTACACTCAAGAAATCCGTTGGACAGGCGGATTCACATCTCTTACAACCAACGCAGTCCTCTGTTCGTGGAGCAGAAGCAATTTGTTTAGCCTTACAACCGTCCCAAGGTATCATTTCTAATACATCCGTGGGGCAGGCTCGGACACATTGAGTACATCCTATACACGTATCATAAATCTTTACTGAATGTGACATTTGGTCTATACGTTTTTTAATGTTCTAAATTTTCGATCTAGTAAACTTAGAAACGAATTATATATTTATATACCAGATGAATCAATGAGTTATCAGAATTTTCTAATCAACCCCTTTCTGGATTGGTTTATGAGATATGAGAGAGGCCAAAATACTTTGATTTCTTATATTTTGCAAATAAGATCATACTTTACGTATTAAACATGCTAATTAAAATCGATTTCTCAATATTAGAATGTAAATGATTACTATTAATTATTCAACAAATTTGATTGGTTGATACGAGTTGATTTTCTATTACGATAAATTGATGAAACAATAGCCAGTCCAATGGCTGCTTCAGCGGCTGCAATAGCTATAACAAAAATTGAGAAAATGTCTCCTTTTAATTGACGATTATCAAAAAAATCAGAAAATGTTACAAAATTTATATTAACCGCATTCAATAGAAGTTCAAGACACATAAGGGCTCTAACCATATTTCGACTTGTGATCAATCCATAGATACCGATAGAAAATAAATAGGCACTCAAAACAAGTACATGTTCGAGAATCATTAAACAACTCCTTATCAATCTCGACTCCTTTCAATATGAACAACAATTCAACTAATTTAATAGACTGGTATATAACAAGTATGTAACAAAGAAATATATTGGTACTAGATTGACCTAAAGTCTTTCTATTTATCCAGCTAGAATTCAAATAGAATTGAAGGAAAATGAATGTGATAAGACAGAACAAAATTTTATTTTAATTCCAAGTTTTAATAGAAATTTTTTATTGACGAGCTACAGCAATTGCACCTATTAAAGCAACTAAAAGGATTATTGAAATAAGTTCAAATGGGAGAAAAAAATCTGTTGATAAATGAATTCCAATTTGTTGACTATTACTTAGAAAATCTTGCTCTATAATCTGGTTTGATCTTGTAGTCCAAATAATCCCGTACCATGACGTATCTGAAATAATAGTAATTAGTGAAATAAAAAGACTTATACAAACCATCGAAGTAATTCCATCTCCTACGGTCCAAAGATGAAAATCCTTGTAATATTCGGAGCCATTCATGAACATCACAGCAAAAATGATTAAAACATTTATAGCTCCTACGTAAATAAGTAGCTGCGCAGCAGCTACAAAATAGGAGTTAGATAGAATATAGACTAACGATGTACAAACAAGAACCAATCCCAAGGAAAAGGCCGAATAAATTGGATTGGGAAGTAATACCACTCCTAGACCCCCTAATATAAGACCCGATCCTAGAAAGACTAAAAGAAAATCATGTATTGGTTCAGATAAATCCATTTTTTATAAAAAATCAAAAACGAAGAATTGCATGACTTTATTGACCTGACCAGGAAAAAAGCAGTTTTTCTATTTTTTATGATACTTTGAAATTGTTAATTGAATGAAATTCTAATGGGTATAAATTGAGGTGGATGCTTTTATTTTATTGGACCACTATCCATTCTTTACTCGTCGAAAGAGTAGTTTAAACCCATCTATTTTTGATATCATTTATCTACTTTGAAACCATTACTATTTTACTATTATCTATTATAATATATAATATGGAAATCGGTTTTGCTTTCAATCTAAATTAAGCTAGTAGTCTCATTAAGCAACCACTAGTTTGAATTGCCCAAGCAAAAATCTCATTGTTTTAGATCCGAACTAAGCCTTCGTAATTCGTAATTTTTTTGAATCGAATTAAGGGTTTATTCATTGTTTATTTGAGGTAAATTCAAAATTGTTCGAATTGTGTAATCATCAATTACTGACATTGGTAAGCGACCCAAAGCGATTTGATTATAATTCAATTCGTGACGATCATAAGTAGAAAGTTCATATTCTTCGGTCATTGATAAACAATTTGTTGGGCAATACTCAACACAATTACCACAAAATATACAGATTCCAAAATCAATACTGTAATTCAGCAATCGTTTCTTTCGAATATCAGTTTCCAACTTCCAATCAACAACGGGTAAATCTATAGGACATACACGCACACATACCTCACAAGCAATGCATTTATCAAATTCAAAGTGTATTCGGCCTCGGAAACGTTCCGATGTGATCAATTTTTCGTAGGGGTATTGAATAGTTACAGGTAAACGATTTGCGTGGGACAGGGTAATGATGAAACCTTGGCCGATGTATCTGGCGGCTCGTATTGTTTGTTGACCATAATTTAGGAATTCCGTTATCATAGGGAGCATATGTTGAATATCTATAAAAAAGATTTTATGCTTGTTTCTTTCTCTTGTTTGAGACAAGTCGTGAATCTAGGATATTGTGGTCTTTTACAGTGAAAGAAGTTGGAACGAGGTTGTCAATAATAGATTACCTAGAGAAATCGGTAAAAGAAATTTCCACCCAAGATTTAATAGTTGGTCCATTCTCAGCCTCGGTAAGGTCCATCTTGTTGCAATAGGAATGAACAAAAACAAATAAGTTTTGGCTAATGTGATAAAAATACCAATTAGTCTTCCAAAGACTTTACCCCTTTTATTTATGCCAAATAGCTCAGGAACTAATATGTACGGAATAGAAAGATTCCAACCTCCCAAGTAAAGAACTGTTACAAATAATGAAGAAACTAGTAGATTCAGATATGAAGCAATGTAAAATAAACCAAATTTGATACCTGAATATTCGGTTTGATACCCTGCTACTAATTCTTCTTCTGCTTCTGGTAAATCAAAAGGTAATCTTTCACACTCGGCGAGAGACGAAATTAGAAAAACGATAAACCCGATGGGTTGACGCCACAAATTCCACCCCCAAAAACCATATTTTGACTGCGCTTCCACTATATCAACTGTACTTGAACTATTAGATAATCATAGTCGATGATAACATCACTGTGCCCATCGCTATTACAGAACCGTACGTGAGATTTTCACCTCATACGGCTCCTCAGAGGTCACAAATAAATCTAAGGGCCCTTTCCTCTTCTTTATCTTGATATGTTTGTCAGATAGAGTCAAAATCTATCCTAAGGTCCCAAATTAGACCAATGGAATTCTGTCTGCTATATTTAAAATTAATAAATAGGTGCTTCTGAATTTATCTCATCTTTTAAGAATTTTAATTTGGCTTTGTTGATTAATAACCTTATCATTAAATAAAATAAAAAAAATGTGCTTTATAGCAATATCACATATACATTTCAACCTGGAATTTTCAATTACGAAAAAAATTAGAGAGTTGATTAGTTCATGAATCATGACAAAAATTTGATCTCTCTAAATATAAATAGAAATCAAAATTAAATTATAGGAAAGAAAGAATAAGAACAAAAAAAGAAAAAGGAAGAAAAAAACAACGACATCTCTCCTTTTTTCTTTTGCAATTAGATTCTTTTCTTTCTATTTTGATTTATTTTATTTCATTCCTATTCTCCTTTCTCCGAAAAAGGGCCTTTAACCAAAGTAAAAGATTACTTCGTTCTTGATAGTTATTTACTTACTCAGTGGATAGGAACATACTCTGGATCAGAATCATGGGGAGTACTTCTTGATCATTTCTACGAACGTAAAGCCCCAATTTGAATTCCTTTTATGTACAGAAATATCCTCTTGGATAACTTACATAATCTCAATTATTAATCCTTTGTGTATCTTGGTCTTCCTAACCATCCACTTATTTTTTCTTTCAAAAACCTCCTGTTGTGGAAATCCATCTATGGTAATAGACAAGAAAAACTCCATACAGTTGATCTTTTGAACCCGCTTCAAGTTATCATGACAATTCACGAATCTTGGGGTAAACAATCTCTATTGCTTATGTTTACTTTTTTCACCATTTTATTTTTGTACATAGGAAATGAGACTCAACTTTTTACTGCAAATTTAGAAGCCGTTTTCTTTCACTCATATAACTATCTGGTTTAGTTCATCAACTTAAATGCTGAAGAAAAATATATATAGTCAATCAAATCTTTTTATCCTTGTTTCTAGAAAGAAAAGAATTTGGAGACATTTTAGGGCTCACCGAATCACACGTAGAGATATTGATAACACACATAGAGCTAATGGTATTTCATAACTAATTGATTGAGCAGCTGCCCGTAGACCACCCAAAAAGGAATATTTATTATTTGATCCATACCCCGACATAAGAAGTCCAACGGGAGCAATACTTGAAATGGCAATCCAGAAAAAAACACCAATACTAAGATCGGCTAGAACAAGGTGATCACCAAAAGGAATTACTAAATAACTTAGAAAGATAGATATTACTGCTATGGATGGTCCGATACTGAATAAACGAGTATCTCCTGTAGATGGAATAAGGTTCTCTTTCAAAAGTAGTTTTGTCCCATCTGCTAGAGCTTGAAGAATTCCTAAAGGTCCGGCATATTCAGGTCCGATACGTTGTTGTATTCCTGCAGATATTTCTCTTTCTAACCAAACAATTACTAGTACACCTATTGTGATTCCTAATACAAGAGTCAAAATAGGTACAAGAATCCATATGATCCCATAGACTTCTTTTAAGGATTCCAATTTGGAAAAAGAATTGATAGTCTCCATTTCTGTTGTATCAATTATCATTTCAACGATCAACTTCTCCCATAATGATATCTATGCTACCTAGTATTGTCATAATATCAGCCAATTTCATTCTTTTAACTAACTGAGGAAGAATTTGCAAATTGATAAAACCTGGTGGGCGAATTTTCCATCTCCAAGGAAAAACGCTCTGATCTCCTATCAGAAAAATTCCCAATTCTCCTTTTGGGGCTTCAACTCTCACATAAAGTTCTTGTTTCGACAATTCAAAAGTTGGAGAAGGTTTTTTACTAATAAACCGATATTCAAAATCATTCCATTCAGGATCTTTTAATCTGTCAAAACGTCGGATTTCTAAATTTTCGTAAGGCCCTCCTGGAATTCCTTCCAGAGCCTGTTGAATAATCTTTATGGATTCTGTCATTTCACTGATTCGTACTAAATAACGAGCTAATGAATCCCCTTCTCGTTGCCATTGAACCTGCCAATCAAATTCGTCGTAAGACTCATAATGATCAACTTTACGAAGATCCCATTCTATTCCGGAAGCTCGTAGCATTGGTCCCGATAAACCCCAATTTACTGCCTCGTCTCTTCCAATAATTCCTACGCCTTCAACTCGTTCTAAAAAAATGGGATTCCGGGTAATAAGTTTTTGATACTCAGCAACCCCTGTTAAAAAATAATCACAAAAATCCAAACATTTATCTATCCAGCCATAGGGTAGATCAGCAGCCACTCCTCCAATCCGAAAATAATTATGCATCATTCGCATACCAGTGGCCGCTTCGAATAGGTCATATATCAATTCTCTTTCTCGAAAAATATAGAAGAAAGGGGTCTGCGCACCAATATCCGCCATAAAAGGACCGAGCCATAATAAATGAGAAGCTATCCGACTCAACTCCAACATAATGACTCTGATATAGCTAGCCCTTTTAGGTACTTGAATATTGCCTAATTGTTCGGGTCCATTTATGGTTATTGCTTCTGTGAACATAGTAGCTAAATAATCCCACCGTGTTACATAAGGCAAATATTGTATAATTGTTCGGTTTTCTGCAATTTTCTCCATCCCTCTATGTAAATAACCCAATATTGGTTCGCAGTCGACAACATCTTCACCATCTAGAGTAACGATGAGTCGAAGAACACCGTGCATTGATGGGTGCTGAGGCCCCATATTGACTATCATGAGGTCTTTTCTTGTAGTTGGTGCAGTCATAAGTTTTTTAACGATTCATTCTTCCATGAATTACTGAAAGTGAAAAGAAGTTCATCAAAATTTAATCGAAACATATAAGTGAAAATGCAAGAACTCTTCAAATTAATTTAATCAAATTAACGAGTTTTTGTCTCTCGAATGGCCAATTTATTAATTAATTCTTTATAACGTACTCTATTTTTTTTTGCCAAATAAGCTAGCAGTCGTTGACGTTTTCCCAAAATTTTCTTCAAACCTCTCTGAGATAAATAGTCTTTTTTGTGCAATTCTAAATGTGAAGTAAGTCTCTGTATCTTATTGGTGAAATTGAATACTTGAAATTCAACAGATCCTTTCTTTTCTTCTTGAGAAGTAACTGAAATGACATAATTTTTTACCATAAACGAATTTCCCCTTTCTTTATTTTACAGATATGGATTTTTTCGAATTTTATTGATCAGTAATAATAATGCCAGTAATTTGAACGTGGTATATAGACTTAATTTCTTTATGAACCTCTAATTTTATCAATTCCAATAAATTAATCAAATTAAAAAATTGATTCAGATAGGACTCCAAAAAGGTGATAGGTACGTTTTTTTCATTCACAAAAGCGAATAATTGAAACCGAAAATCCTAAAATGAAAAATATTCTGTTGATGCATTTTTAGATCTAATCGATACCTTATTTTATTGATTTAGTATCGTCTACTCGAATTAGATTCGAATGAGATGTAAAACAAGGCATGTGTGCTTTTGTTTGCTTTCATATACTCTATACGAGACAGGGTATATAGTACTATCAATTAATTTTCAATCGTGGATACATATGTATTCTTAAGATATTGAAACGGCTACCATTATTGGTATCAAACCAATAACGATTCATACAAGCTAAATCCTCTAATCGATAATTAGGCCAAAGAAAGAACTTCAATTTAATTAATTCATTTTTTTCTTTATAAAAGGGTTTCCTTTCATCCAAAAATTGACTCCAGTTTTTTACATTGGTTTCATTGCAAAATACTGAATTTCTATCGACACCATCCCAATTCAAAGAATTAAAAAAACTTCGAATTCTCAATTCTCTACGACGTCTAGACCATAAAATATTTTCAGGAACAAGCAAATCAAAATGATTTTGTTCTGTATTTATTCTTTGAGTTTGAGGTTGCAGAATGAATTCGTCAAAATTCTTTTTAGCAACATATCTTTGTTCTCGGTATCTTTGATTAGTTTGGTGTTTACTTTTATGAACCAACGAAATACCTATGGTTTGATACATAAGAAATTCTCCATTATTTTTTACAGAGAACCGAATGGGTTCGATAATCAATACCCCCTTCTTTAGTAAGTCTGTAAGAGGTAAATTTGCCTGAATCAGCATTGTATCCAAACACATTTCTCTCCTTTGAATTGACGATATAGTAATTTTGGTTGGATTTGTCAGTCGAAGCAGGAGACAATATACCTTGATATTTTCGAGCAGACTTTGATTCAAAGCATCCTTCCATTTCAATTGAAAAAGCAAATAACGTTGCAAGAACAAATCTAGTTCTGCTTCCGTGTTGCTTTTGTATTGTTTTTTAGTTTTACCCTTTTTTGTGTCTGATTCCACGTAATCTTTTTCAAGATCGTTTTGATGTTTTGAGAAAACAGGGCCCCGATTTTCTTTGTTTTCTATACTCGATCCATGCTCTCTTTGACTTGCGGGTTCTTTTGCTTCTTGAATTCTATTCTTTTTTTTTTTATTTGATGGTATAAAAAAGTTTTGTTTTTGGTTTTGACTAACCTTTTCATTTGTATTCAAATTTAAAAGAAGGAATTTGCTTGGTATAATCCACGGTTTTATTTTATAGACATTAGAAAGTAGTAAAAATTCTGGGAAGAACCAAAATTCCAGATTCAATATGGGACGATTAAATATTTTTTCATTCATTCCCATCCAATCAAAAAAGACTTTTTTAGAATTTTTTTGAGTTTTTTCTGGATTTTGATGAGTTGTAAGATAAAAAACTCCCCTTTTCTCAATTATTTGATAATTATCAATTATTTGATAATTATTAATACCAATTTGAGTATTTGGATTACTGTTGGTATCGATCTTAACCCAGGCCTCAATATCTCCTTTTTGTCTAAGAGAAAAATGGAGAATTTTCCAATCAAAATATTTTCTATCGAGATTTCTTTCTATATCTAGAATATTGCCTTTTCTTAGATAATTATTGATATGCAGATTGCCGGACATATCAACAAAGTTGTGTTTGGACGGGTTGAAATTATATGAAATTTCGAAGTTCTTTTTGACTTGAAAGGGTAATCTAGAAATAAATGAGTCATTTTTTTTTTCATAATTAATCGATTTAGATGCTAAAAGATCATATCTATAACATTTTTTAAAATTATCTTTTTCGTTTGATAATGAATAGAGTTTCAAATCATTTTCTTTTTTGTAATGACTTAATTGGTCTTTTTCATATGAATTCCATTTGTTTAAGTTTCTATTTTTATTTTGAGTCATACAACTTTGATTAACTTTAGTTCGCCATTTTTTTGGCATTAATCTAGACCATCTAATCTGAGATAAATCGTATTGATAATGCCGTCTTAACCAGTTTTTCCATTGATTGATTCTATAACTCTGAAGTTTCTTATGTTTTAATTCTGAATGAAATATTCCTAGTGTTCTAAAATAGTCCTTTATTTTAGTCGTAAGGAAACAAGACATTGTGTTATATTGAAGAACAGATCTAAATTTAGACAAATTAATAACTTGGGTTTGTGATAATTTGTAAAATACATATGCTTGTGACAAGTAGGATAAATCACAAAAAATATGTGAATTTTCCTTACTAATATTATAAACTGACTTTTTTATAGTCGAAATAAAGATAAAGTGCATTTTTTTATTATTAATTTTTTCTTGATTTATTTCATTATTGGAAATGGATTTCTCAATCAATTTGTTTGTTGATTCAAGAATGAGTTGTGTAGTAATTCTAGGAATATTAATGATAGATAAAAATAGATCGATGTATAATCTTGGAATGAATAATTTTCGAAAATAATGGAATTTCCGTATTACTCGAGTATTTCTGTTTTTTAATTTTTGGAAAATTTTGTTTGGCGATTCGAATTTTTTAATATTATTTGTTTTATTAGTATTAGACTTAATGTCTATTTCTGGAGTTACTTTCTTTTTCTCTTTTGTAATTCTTTCTATTTGATTTTTTATTGTACTTGTTCTATCAGTCAAATCCTTCATTTTTGTTTCTATCAGTGAAGAATTTAGCCGATTTCCAGATTCAATTTGACTAAATGATTCGTTAATTATTTGATTACTAATTAGATAATCTTTATCTTTTTCCGTTTCATTCGATTCAGAAATTTCTTTGAATCTAAATAATATAAATAGATTTACTTTTGAAAGTTCTTTTTTTATTTTTTTTAGAAATCCAATACTTTTGATAAGCCATTTTTTGGCTTCTTTGAAAACTCTTCTAAATAATTTTGTTTTTCTTTTTAAAATTTTTAGAGTTCTAAAATATTTCTTTTTGAATTTGGCAATTTTTTTTTCGAGTTCTTTAAAAATGGGCTCAAAAAAGGAAGGGCGCTTTCGGGGAGAACCAAAGGGAAGTTCAGTTTCCATTCCCCAAACTGTTAAAAAACAAAAATCATCTTTTTGTTTTTTCTTTTTCATTAGCTCTCTGCGGGAGGGGTACAGTTTAGATATATGCCAAGGTTTCAGACAAAAAGGAAATAAAATTTTGATCTGAATCCCGTCTCTCAACCAATTTTTGGGAAATTCAGTTTCTGATAATTGAACACCATTATAAGTACATTTAATCTGCATTTCTCTATTCCATTCCTGAAAATCTTCAGACCATTCAGGAAGTTGCAAGAATAACATACGCCCGATATTTTTGGCTATTATCAATGAAGGTAATATAATATATTTTCGAAGAATTGATTGAGTTATTAACATGTAACCTCTTACCATTTGCGCAAGAATAATGCTATCCCAGGCTTCTGCGATCATTATACGTGTTTCTTCCTTTTTTTTGTTCGCCTCTTTTTCGTCCTTTTCTTTTTTCTCTTCTCTTTTTGTTTGTTCTTCTCTAGACGCTAGAATCTTGAATTTTCCTCCTTTACCTGTCCAATTTAGAAAAATTGGTTTAATCAGTTCAGAGATATCAAAAGAAAAAAGACGGAAGGGGGTTATTCTGTCGACAAAAAGAGGGGAATGTACATTTGCTTGAAATAGTTTCGAAATAGAAGTTTTGCGCCTTTGAGCACGCATAGAGCCTTTAATTATACCGCGCCGAAAATCTGATAGTTGCGAATAGCTTATTAAAACCAGTTCCTCCTCATCAGGATCCTTAGTCGCGTTGTTTTTGTTGTTGTTGTTAGTCTTGTCAGTAAAAACAACAACACGTTTCGATTTTCTTAAACGAAGTTGATGATCCATTGATATGCGATCTTGAAATTCACCCATTTGTTGGTCCAATTCGGTGATTAATTTATGTGACCAGCGAGATACTTTTTTACTGATTTCTTTTATTCCAATCGATTGTTTTCCTGATTTTATCTCATTAGGATCAATTGCCTTGAATACAAATTTTACAAATCTCGTTCTTTTTTCTGAATTCACCCTTTCCTGTTCTTGGTCTGAAAATAAAGAAAGGCCTTTCAAATTTAAACTAGATTTTGGTTCGTTACGTTCGTTACCTTCGTTACCAAATTCATTGATTAAAGTTAAGAACTCGTCATTTTCTGTTGATAATGGTTTTTTATCAACCGTATACGCTTTTTGTTCAAATTCTTGGTAATCAAATTCTTGGTAATCAGTATTCGGAAGAAAGATAGTATGAATCCTATTTAGTCTCACTTTCTCTTTCCTATTTTCTAGCAAAGTATTTTTTATTATTGAAGATGAAACTCCTTTTTTGATTGTTCCGCGATATGGTCCATTTAACAAAGGATCATACACTCTAGGCATGTATTCTTTTTTAGTATCATCATTACACAATCTAGTCTGTGTTTCGAGTATAT